ATTTCCTATTATTAAATTAATATATTGTATTGAATTAAATACATATTAGTTAATTAAATATTAAATAATATGAGACTCGAAATGAAAGTACCCTTCTCGCATACATTCCCCATTACGTTGTCGGAACAAAAATATTGCATGTATCAATATGGATGGAAATATTTAGTACATGAAATAGCGATTTGCTAGATATATAAATAGATATATAAGATATAACTAATAAAACGGATCTTGTGTTCTGGAATTGGAATCAAAGAAAGATATTTAAAATGGCTCGTATGTTGTGACTTGGAATAAATGTTTCCCGGTAAAGGAAGGGAATAGTAATTTATTCATTCCTAATTTATTCCTATAGAACGTCTAGGAACAAGAAGATTAAATCGGATATATCGACAGATTCCCGCGTAGTCCAAAGAAAAAAAAGATCCAATTTCATCTCTATCGAATTTTAATATCAGAATAGTGGATATAATTATGATGCAATGGGTTAGGTCCACTTACTTTTTATTTTGTTGATTTCTAATCGATTTAATTGGAATAATGGAAAATAGGAAAGGAATAGTAATATTTGAAGATTTAACGAGACGACTTATCCTTACATTCATTATAATATTTAATATAATATTTATAATAATTATATTATTTATTTAATAATTAATTAATTTTAATAATTAATTAATTAATAATATATTTTTAATTTAATTTTAATAATATATTTAATTTATTAAAATAGCAAATTTATAACCATACTATAATTAATTATAATGTTATAATTTTGATTATATATTAAAATATTAAATTACACGGTTTGTTACTTTTTTTTTATTACTTTATTACAAAGATCAACAATATCTTTATTCGCACTTCAAATATGAATACTACTGCCGGAGTTTTATGATTTATGAAAAAATCAAAGCCCCTTATCGGATTTGAACCGATGACTTACGCCTTACCATGGCGTTACTCTACCACTGAGTTAAAAGGGCTTGTTTGATCCAATTCCTGAATAAAGACACTATGAGTTTAGTATATATACTTATTATAATAGATGTACATAGATATATCTTATAATAAGTATAAGGGTTCATTCAGGAATGAAAAATTTTCTTTATCCAGTAAAAGTAAATTAAATAATTTAATAATAATTTAATATAGAGTATATAATATAGGTAAAATAAAACGGTTTATTGATATTGGATTTGATAAATATCAATACAATGAATTGTTTCAAGACTATCCTAATTGACAGCATAACTAAATTCATTTGAGTGATACATGTATCCACTAATTTAACATAGATCCAAGATATTTCATTGAATCATTGATAAAGAGATTCGGATAAAGAGATTCGGCGTGGCCTTTGAACCAAACTTTTATCGAAAAAAATTGTATAGAAAGAATCGTGAAAGACGGAAAGATCCTTCGTATCGAGTCATACCATTCCATTATATTGACAATTTTAAAAAACTATTCATACTATGAACATAGTATGATGGCGGTCGTGCAAGTCTGCCCCCATCGTCTAGCGGTTCAGGACATCTCTCTTTCAAGGAGGCAGCGGGGATTCGACTTCCCCTGGGGGTAGGGTACTACGAAAGGAAGTTGATCGTGGATTATCAATAAGCCTGGAATTGATTCTTCCTGGGTCGATGCCCGAGCGGTTAATGGGGACGGACTGTAAATTCGTTGGCAATATGTCTACGCTGGTTCAAATCCAGCTCGGCCCAATAATTTGCCGATCCGCCATGAAATGATATAATATAACCCATTTGTTGCTCTCCAGAAATGCCCGATCCCCCAATCCCAATACGGAAGAAATACATTTTATGATATATCTATACCACTATTTATTTACTCTCTTTTTACAAGAAATTCTGATCTTGCTAATGATCTAGATTCATATCAGGATCCGTAACTATAAAGTAAAGTTTAAGGAAAAGAGTAAATAAAAAAAAACTTTTTTGATTGAACGAGTGATTATCCAATTGATTTGGCAATAACGAAAGGATTACTAGTAATACCGGCTGCTCTCACTAAAGTACATATACATATGGGTATCGATATATCACACTCGCAGCTCTGTTACAACACGCCAATTCTAATCGAAATTGAAAGGGTTAGAATGAAATCATAAAAATATGTATACTTTATTTTATTATGGTATTTACTTGGGATTGTAGTTCAATTGGTCAGAGCACCGCCCTGTCAAGGCGGAAGCTGCGGGTTCGAGCCCCGTCAGTCCCGACGAATCCAAATCCAATAAAAAACTATATAAATTCATCTCTCTATTTTTTGTGAAAAGAAGTCCAAATAACATAATTTCATTCCCAACAGTGATCCCTCTTCTTTTTTTCTTTTTCGTTTCACATTTATCATCAACCAAATGGGGGAATTTCCATTTCTTCGACTAGTACCGATTCGATTGATGGGAGAGAGGCATATGTGGATTAGTACAATTATTATATTATTAGCATCAGATTCAGGATTCCACGGGATACCGTACTGTACTGGGTCTGGCTTTTTCAATTATTCCCGATCTGTGAAATATGAAATAGAGTAGAGTATTGTATGTTTCCCGGGAGTACATACATAAATGGAATTTGTACAATATAAAAAAAATTGAACATAGTTACTGTGTATAGAATAGTATAGAATACTTTTTTTTTAAGATTAAAATAAAAGTATATCCTTTTCGGGCCCTATTTTGTGTAACCTCAATTTCAAATTTTACTAATTTGAAATAATCTATCTCATTCAAATTTCGCATTGAGCTTTTGATATATGCGTCCCATTACTAATCCAATGAAAGAGGATATTCAAAAAATAAAGATCAAACAAGGATCACTTTTTTATTAGCGAGGTAATGAATTTTTTTTTTATAAGGGTTTTTCCTTGAAAGAACAAACTTTTTAAATTTATATATAAATATATAAAAAAATAGTTAATTTGATGGAATATTCGATTTTTTTATACCGGAATTTGTACTCGTCTTTATCATACTTCTTTTGTTTTCCAAGAAGATTGGATCATTAAAAAAAGGAGTTTATAACTTAGCTCCTTCCTTTTTTTTCATTGAGCTTCTATTGTTTGTTGGGGTTTGTTTAGAACCAATGGTAAGTGGAAAGGCGGTTAGATGATACTTCATCAGATGATTGTACAAAGAGGGCGGTAGGTTAGAGAAAAGAAAGAATGGAAAAGAATGATAAATAAATAAAGGAATTATTGATTGTATCGGGAATCCAATTTTGAGTTCAGTATGGATAAAAGATCGTCCTATGTTATACTATTCAATTCTTGACGATGAATCGATTTGATAGCTCCGATATTGTTATTCATGATATTGATCCGATTCGATATCATCGAGATGTAATGCATCCCATTGAATTTACAGGCGAAAGATTTATTATCTCTATGGGATTAACTCCCGAGTTATTGCGAATTAAAGAAAAATTTAACAATGAGATTATGGAAGTAAATATTCTCGCATTTATTGCTACTGCACTGTTTATTCTAGTTCCTACTGCTTTTTTACTTATAATATACGTAAAAACAGTCAGCCAAGGTGATTAATTTGAATTAAACTTGATTTTTTATTTCTTATCAATAATTGCAGAGAAGAAAAGGATAAAAATTTCGCGTCTTAAATGAAATGGGCAGACTAGAATCAGTCGTATTCTATGAGATACGATAGTATGGTAGAAAGATTCAGATATTTCTTTCTACCATACTATCTAGTATTGTTATTGTAGTGTATAAAGTTGTATTGTAATGCGGGTTAATTTAATATAGATTAATATAGATCAATCTACAATAGTATCATCATATTCCTTTTCTATATATATAGAAATCGATTAAATTACGTATATATAATATATATAGTGATAATGTATATTATATAGTATCCCAATTCTATTTCTTTGCTTTATCTATTTGTATTTAATTTGTGTTGATTTGAATTAAATTAATTTGAAATAATCGAAAGCTACTTTTACGATTAGAATTCCTAGATTTCTGATTATTTTCAATATGAATCCCGATCGAAAGAATCAATGACTTCTTCGATGGGTATAATAAAATAATCTTTTAGTTAGCATTCCGACGAAGAAGTCATTGATTGAGGAGTTGACAAATGATCCATGGGAACTTCTTCGGATTTCGAAAAGGATTAGTAAAACCCGTCGACTTTTAACATTTGAACCATGATATGAAATGGGTTCAATAAAACAAGCAAAACATAAATAAAATTTCTAAAATAGTAAAACTAAAACAAGCGGCGCAATATGTGACTCGCCCAAGACAATATTTTAGGATGTGCAGTATCTCGTTGGACAACTACTATGTTGTTTCCCAATGTGTATCCACGTAATGGAATAACCGAATTGTTTTCTCTTTGATCTTTGAACAGTAAAGAGGTAAACAAAATAAAAAAAAAGTTCCGTTCTTCCTCATGGTCCATATCTAACTTTGGTAAGAGTCAGTTCATCGAAATAGAAAATTTATGAAGAATTCAGTTGGAATAAATTTCCTACCATTTGTATTCCTTTTACTTTTTTTACTTTCAAAATACGAACACGGAAATAAATGAAGATATTTTTCATTTCTATTTCAATTTAAAAATAAAATTTTAAATTGAAATAGTGAAATTTTAAATAAAAAAAACTTTGCCGAACGATCTATAAAAAAAAGTGATACTGTTTAGTTCCTAAACTCAATTAGTAGTACTTCTAGAGTCCACTCCTTCCCCATACTACTAGTGAAAGGGAAAACGTAAAGACTACCATTAAAGCAGCCCAAGCGAGATTTACTATATCCATGTGAATTATGTCCTCTATCTCTATGAAGGAATTATTCAATTATTGTTCACTAATAAATAATAGGGGAATCACTGGCGCAGAGTCAAAAAGTTATTCTGACCCAACACCGTTGATGAAACAATCCAATAAATCCAATTAGAACAAGTTCTTATACGATTTCTAGTATAATTAGAAAAGATTAAGCCC